AATAAGATGCCTGATTTAACAAGGACTATTTTGATAGAATAGAATATGTATATTTAATTATACTCTTATTATATCTTATGGAATTAAACCATAACTAAGGAAATCAAAAATCCTTGTGCTTCTTAAACACTCAAATATAAATAGGTAAGCTAAATTTAAGCTATTAGGTTCATACCCTACTTATAGAATTAAAAATTCTCCTATTTAATTAAAAAAAGAATATGATTATTTATATTTACATTAATTATAAGAACAATAATTACATTATCTTCAAATAATTGAATAAGAATATGAATAGGATTAGAAATTAATATAATATCATTTGTACCAATAATTTTAAACAAACCTTACAAAATAAAATCAGAAGCAGCCATAATTTACTTTCTAGTACAAAGAATAAGAAGAATTCCACTAATTATAATAATTATAATTAATATATGTAATTATTTGATCTATACAAGAGTAATTAATATAACAGTTATAATTTGCTTATTTACAAAAATAGGAGTTGCACCCTTCCATATATGAATACCTGAAATTCTAACAAAAATAAGATGAAAAAAAGGCATTATATTAATAACCTGACAAAAAATAGCACCAATAATAATGATAAGAAATTTAAACAATATAAGAAATATTATAAATACAAGAATCATTATATGTGTTATTATTGGAAGAATTGGAGGTATTAACCAAACCTCTTTGCGAAAAATAATAGGATATTCATCAATTAACCACTTAGGATGAATAATAGCAATTAATAAATCAATAAACAAATGAATAATTTACTTTATTATTTATAGAATTATAATTATAATAACATGTTACATATTTATAAATTATAAAATATATTCAATAAATCAAATTAGAAGCATTAACATAAATTATATTGAAAAAATCAATATAATATTCTTGATATTAAGAATAGGAGGACTACCCCCCTTTATTGGATTTTTACCAAAATGAATTACAATCCAGTACATAATTAATCAAAAAGAATTAATTATAATCTTTATCATAATTATATTTAGATTAATTACATTAATATACTATTCACGAGTAATAATTAATATAATCATTTCATCAAGAACAACAATAAAATGAAAAATCAATACATTAAATAAATCAATAATAATTGTAATTATATTTATTAATATAAGTTTACCTATAATAATAATTTTAAATATAATTTAAATAAAATTAAAGCTTTAAGTTAAAATAAACTATTAACCTTCAAAGTTAAATATATAAATATTTTATAAGCTTTAGATTTAAAAATCTACTCTAGATTTGCAATCTAATATCATAAATTGACTATAAAGCTAAAATTGATAAAGGGTTATTTAACCATAAATAAATTTACAATTTATTACCTAACATTTCAGCCACTTTATCAATTATAAATTGAATAAATGACTATTTTCCACCAATCACAAAGATATCGGAACTTTATATTTTATATTTGGAATATGAGCTGGAATACTAGGATCATCTATAAGAGTAATTATCCGAATTGAACTTGGACAACCAGGAAGATTTATTGGAGATGATCAAATTTATAATGTAATCGTTACAGCTCATGCATTTATTATAATTTTCTTTATAGTTATACCAATCATAATTGGAGGATTTGGTAATTGACTAGTACCCTTAATAATTGGAGCTCCCGATATAGCATTCCCACGAATAAACAATATAAGATTTTGATTATTACCCCCTTCATTAACTATACTAATAATAAGCAGATTAACAGAAATAGGAGCCGGAACAGGCTGAACAGTTTATCCACCTTTATCAAGAAATCTTTCACATAGAGGACCCTCAGTTGACTTAGCAATTTTCTCATTACATTTAGCAGGAGTATCCTCAATTCTAGGTGCAGTAAACTTCATTTCAACAATTATTAATATACGACCAGTAGGCATAACATCTGAACGAATTCCGCTATTTGTATGATCAGTAGGAATTACAGCAATATTATTACTTTTATCATTACCTGTATTAGCAGGTGCTATTACAATACTATTAACCGACCGAAACTTTAATACATCTTTCTTTGACCCATCGGGAGGAGGGGATCCCATTCTATATCAACACTTATTCTGATTTTTTGGACATCCAGAAGTATACATTTTAATTTTACCAGGATTTGGTTTAATTTCACACATTATTAGACAAGAAAGAGGTAAAAATGAAACTTTTGGTAATATAGGAATATTATATGCCATATTATCTATTGGAATATTAGGATTCATTGTATGAGCTCATCACATATTCACTGTAGGAATAGATGTTGATACACGAGCATATTTTACATCAGCAACAATAATCATCGCTGTTCCAACAGGAATTAAAATCTTTAGATGATTAGCGACAATACACGGAATAAAAATAAACTATTCACCATCTATGATATGAGCCCTAGGTTTTGTATTTTTATTCACAATTGGTGGATTAACAGGAGTAATTTTAGCAAATTCATCAATCGATATTATTCTACACGACACCTACTATGTAGTAGCCCATTTTCACTATGTACTATCTATAGGAGCAGTATTCGCTATTATAGGGAGATTTATTCAATGATTCCCTTTATTTTCAGGTTTAACAATAAACCCTAAATGATTAAAAATCCAATTTATAACTATATTTACAGGAGTAAATATCACATTTTTTCCTCAACACTTCCTAGGATTAAGAGGAATACCACGACGATACTCTGATTACCCGGATAGATATACAAGATGAAATATCATTTCATCTATTGGAAGAATAATATCAATAATTAGAATTATCATATTCATTATAATTTTATGAGAAGCAATAATTTCACAACGAATTATAACATTCAGAGAAAATATAACCACCAGAATTGAATGAATACAGAAAATACCCCCAGCAGAACATTCTTATAATGAAATTCCTATATTAACATCAAAATTCTAATATGGCAGAATAGTGCAATGAATTTAAGATTCATATATAAAGTCAATCTTTTATTAGAAATAGCAACATGAGGTAATATAATAATACAAGATGCAAATTCTTCATTAATAGAACAATTAACATTCTTTCATGATCATACAATCATAATCTTATCTATAATTACAATTATAGTAACATATATTATAATTAGACTATCAAAAAACATATTTATTAATCGATATTTATTAGAAGACCAAACCATTGAATTAATATGAACCCTAATACCAGCAATTACACTTATTTTTATTGCATTACCATCATTACGATTACTTTACATAATTGATGAAATCAATAAACCCTCAATCACATTAAAAGTGATTGGTCATCAATGATACTGAAGATATGAATACTCTGATTTTTCAAATATTGAATTTGATTCTTATATAAAACCAATAAATGAAATAGAAAAAATAGAAATTCGATTGTTAGATGTAGATAACCGAACAATTTTACCAATAAATACAGAAACACGAGTCATAGTAACCGCAGCAGATGTATTACATTCATGAACTGTGCCAAATTTAGGAATTAAAATCGATGCCATTCCTGGACGACTTAATCAAGGAAATATTAATATTAATCGCCCAGGAATCATATATGGACAATGTTCTGAAATTTGTGGAGCTAACCATAGATTTATACCAATTGTTATTGAAAGAACAACAACAGAAAATTTCCTAAAATGAATTAAATCCTTATCATTAAGTGGCTGAAATTTAAGCATTGGTCTCTTAAACCAATAAATAGTAATTTTAAACTTACTCTTAATGAAATAAAGATTTAGTTTAAAATTAAAACATTAATTTGTCAAATTAAAAAAACTTTAATTTAAGTAATCTTTATTGCCTCAAATAGCCCCTATAATGTGAGATATATTATTCATTTTTTTTATAATTATATTTATTGTTATCAATATTATAAATTATTATACACAAAAAAAATCATTTAATATTCAAAATAAAGATATTAATAAAACAATACAATTAAACTGAAAATGATAACAAATCTATTTTCAACCTTTGATCCAGCAACATCAATTAAACTATCAATAAACTGATTAAGAACTTTTTTAAGATTAATAATTATACCTTATTCATATTGAATTATACCTAGACGAATAATAATAATTTTCCTGTTAATTAACGAAAAATTACATAAAGAATTTAAAATATTATTAGGAAACAATCAAAAGGGAATAACATTAATAATAGTATCATTATTTATATTTATTATAATAAATAATATAATAGGATTAATACCTTATATTTTCACAAGATCAAGCCATTTAGTATTCTCAATATCTTTATCATTACCTTTATGATTAAGAATAATATTATATGGATGATTTAAAAATACAAATTCAATATTTGCTCATTTAGTTCCTAATGGTACACCTAGCATCTTAATACCTTTTATAGTTATAATTGAAACCATTAGAAATATTATTCGTCCAGGAAGTTTAGCTGTACGGTTAACTGCAAATATAATTGCAGGCCATCTTTTAATAAGATTATTAGGAAATAAATCATTAGATATAAATAATATTTTCCTTACTATTATTATTATTATTCAAGTAATATTAATAATATTTGAAACCGCAGTAGCTATTATTCAAGCTTATGTATTTTCAATTTTAACCACTTTATACTCTAGAGAAGTTATAAGCTAATATGAAAATAATTAAAAATCATCCTTATCATTTAGTTGACTATAGACCTTGACCATTAACAGGATCTATAGGAGCTTTATCCTTAACCATAGGTATAGTAATATGAATACATATAAATAAAATATATTTATTAAATATAGGAATCCTAATTTTAATTTTAACCATAATCCAATGATGACGAGATATTATTCGAGAAGCAACATTCCAAGGAAATCACACTATAAAAGTAACAAGTGGTTTAAAAATTGGAATAATCTTATTTATTCTATCAGAAATTTTATTTTTTATTTCATTTTTCTGAAGTTTTTTCCATAGAAGATTAGCCCCAACAGTAGAAATCGGAATAACTTGACCACCCAAAGGTATTACTGTATTTAATCCAATGGATGTACCACTCCTAAATACAATGATTCTATTAAATTCAGGAATAACAGTAACATGAGCCCACCATAGCTTAATAAGAAATAAATTTAATGAAGCAAATAAAAGACTAATTTTAACAATCATGTTAGGAGTTACATTCTCCATCTTACAAATTTATGAATATAAAGAAGCAAAATTTTGCATTAGAGACTCAATTTATGGATCATGTTTTTTTATAATAACCGGATTCCATGGAATTCATGTAATAATTGGAACAACATTTTTAATAATTTGCTATTTACGACATATTAAATTCCATTTTTCAATAAATCACCATTTTGGATTTGAAGCAGCCGCTTGATACTGACATTTTGTAGATGTAGTATGATTATTCCTTTATGTATCAATTTACTGATGAGGAAGTTAATTCAATAATTAAAATTATCTTTTTAGTATAATAAATATATTTGACTTCCAATCAAAAGATCTTTAATAAATCAAAAGAAAAGATAATATATACATTATTAACATTAATATTAATAACAATAACATTATCAATTATCATAATATTTACATGCTCAATAATTTCAAAAACATCAAAAAAAGACCGAGAAAAAATATCCCCTTTCGAATGTGGATTTGATCCAAAAAGCTCTGCCCGATTACCCTTTTCAATTCAATTTTTCCTAATTGCAGTTTTATTCCTAATTTTTGATATTGAAATTGCAATTATATTACCAATTATATTAACAATAAAATGAACTATAAATAGAACATGAATAATAACTGTTATTATATTTATTATAACATTAATTTTAGGATTATACCATGAATGAAATAATGGAGTATTAGAATGAGCCAAATAAATTGGGGTTGTAGTTAAATAATAACATTTAATTTGCAATTAAAAAACACTGAATAATTAGTCCTCCTCAGATAATGAAGTAAAAAATTACATTTAGTTTCGACCTAAAATTAGGACAATTTTATCCCTTATCTAATTAAAATTTAACTAAAGCCAAAAATGAGGCTTTTCATTGTTAATGAAAAAATTGATTTACAAATCTAGTTAAAAGGGAATGAAGTTCTAAAAGAAGCTGCTAACTATCTTTTAAAGCGGTTAAACTCCGTTTTTCCCTTATATTTAGTTTATATAGTTTATAAATAAAACCTCTTATTTTCAATAAGGAAAAAAGGTAAATTTACCTTTATAAATACACTTGGAAGGTAATAAAACCTATATTAATTTCTTCAAAATTAAACTTTTTTAAATTAAGATATCCAAGTAAATTAAAATAAAAATAATGTAAATTAAAATAAAACCCAATAAATAAATTTTAATATTATTAAAATGGTATAAAGAATAAAAAGATCTAAAATAAATAGTTAAATTAGAAAATGTAGATGAAATCAAATATTCACCTCAACCACCATCAATAAAAAAAGAACTTATCCTAGAATAAAAAAATGAACCATTTAAGATATAAATAGTTCTAAAATAAGGTAAAAACCATATTAAACTAACATATTCAATTAAATAATTAAAATTAACACCAATAATTCTATCATAAAAATTAAGAAAAGATAAACTATATCCAAAAATTACTCCAATAATAATTAAAATAATAGGAAGAATTTTTAAAATAAAAGGTAAACATAAAAAATAAGGAAACGGAAAAATTAATCAAAATATTGATACTCCAACAAAAACTGAAATAAAAGATAATAATAATAAAGAAATAATCATTAAAATATCCTCAAAATAACATGAAACCATTATCAAACCATTCATACCACAAAAACAAAAATAAATTAAACGAAATCTATAAAAAATAGTAAAACCAATAGATAAATAATATAAAACAAAAATTCATATATTAAAATAATTATAAGATAATCTTTCTAAAATTATATCCTTTCTATAAAACCCTGATAAAAAAGGAAAACCACATAAACATAAATTAGAAATACAAAAACATGAACAAGTAATAGGAATAGAATTAATTAAATGACCCATAAATCGAATATCTTGATTATCACTTATACAATGAATAATTAAACCCGCACATAAAAATATTAAAGATTTAAAAAAAGCATGTACCAATAAATGATAATAGGATATAATATAAAATCCCATAAATAAAGATCTTATCATTAAACCTAATTGACTTAATGTAGATAAAGCAATAATCTTTTTTAAATCATACTCAAAATTAGCTGAAAGCCCAGATATAAATATAGTTAAACAAGAAATTAATAAAAATAAATTTATTACAAAAAAATGCAAATTAGAATATAATAAGCTTCTAAAACGAATAAGTAAATATACACCAGCAGTCACTAAAGTTGAAGAATGAACCAAAGCAGAAACAGGAGTAGGTGCCGCTATAGCGGCTGGAAGCCATGAAGAGAAAGGAATCTGAGCTCTCCTAGTAAAAGCAGCCAAAACAATAAAAATAATAACCCAAAAAGATAAATTATCCCCTAAATAACATAAATAATAATTATAATTTCAACTTCCCATACTAAAAAATCAAGAAATACTAATTAAAATAGCAACATCACCAATACGATTTCTTAATACAGTTAATATACCAGCATTATAAGACTTAAAATTTTGATAATAAATAACCAAACAATAAGAAACCAAACCCAAACCATCCCAACCTAATAAAATTCTAATTAAATTAGGACTAATAATTAAAAATATTATAGATAAAATAAAAAATAAAACTAAATATAAAAATCGAAATTTAAAAATATCTATACATATATAAGAACATCTAAAAAGAATTACTAAAGAAGAAATAAATAAAACTCTACTTATAAAAAATAAAGATATTCAATCAAAATAAATCGATATAGAAATATAAGAAGAATTTAAAGAAAAAAATTCATAATCTAAGATTAATGAATAATCCACTAACAAAAACCTTAAACCAAATAATAATAAAATTATTCTTAAAAATAACAAAATTAAAAATCAATAAATAAATAAATTAATGGATTTAGAGAAAAATTATTCACCAATAATACCACAAATTATTATTCTAAATTAAACTACCATAAATCCTTATAATTTTAAATAAAATTAAATAAATACAAAACTATAAACATAAAATTAAGAGGAATAATATGAAAGAATATTAAAATATATTCACGAATATTTACAGATTCAATATAAAATAAAGATCTATATAAATTACCATGATGAATAATAGAAAACATATAAATTCTATAACAACATCTTATAAAAGATATTATACCTAAAAAGAAAAAAGTATAATATCTTCAAGATATAATAGAATTAATTAAAAAAATTTCACCAAATAAATTTAATGAAGGAGGGGATGATATATTATTTACACAAAAAATGAATCAAAATATTGATATTCTAGGTATAATAGATAAATATCCTTTATTAATAAATAAGCTACGACTAAATCTTCGCTCATAAATAATATTAGCTAAACAAAAAAGTGCAGAAGAGCAAAATCCATGACCAATTATCATAATAATAGAACCTATATAACCATAATATGAAAAATTTATAATACCACAAATAACTAAAGATATATGAGCAACAGAAGAATAAGCAATAATAGATTTGATATCAACCTGAAATAAGCAAAGAAATCTAATAAGTAAAGAACCCCATAAACTTAAAATAATTCAAATATAATTAAATTTTATTGCATAAGAGTAAATAAATCTATAAACTCGAATTAAACCATAACCTCCTAACTTTAATATAACTGCTGCTAAAATTATTGAACCTGAAATAGGAGCCTCTACATGAGCTTTAGGAAGTCAAAAATGAAAAAAAGGCATAGGCATTTTAAATAAAAAAGCCAAAATTATCGAAAGATATAAATAAAAATTTATTTTATTAAGATAAATTAAATAAATATCTAAAGAATAACAAACATAATAAATATAAAAAATACCTATTAATAAAGGCAAAGAAGCAAATAAAGTATAAAAAAGTAAATAATAAGAAGCTAAAATACGTTCAGGTTGATACCCTCAACCAAAAATTAATATAATAATAGGAATTAGAGAAATTTCAAAAAATAGATAAAACAAAAATAAATTTAATGATGAAAATAATAAAACTAAAATAATTAATATAAAAATAATGTAAAATCCAAAATAAATTAAATTATCCTTTTTATTATACAATTTAAATCTAGATAATATTATTAAACTTCTAATAAAAATAGATAAACAAGTTAAACCATAAGAAAAAAGATCTTGACCAAAAAATAAATTATAAGAAGAAATGAATTTATAAAAAATATTCCCATATAAAAATATATAAAATAAATATATCAAACCATGTATTATAAGTCAATAATTACTCAACAAAGGGATCAAAAAAATTAATATAAAAAAATATTTTATCATGATAAAATAGATATTCTAGATAAATAATCATTACCATGTCTACGAACTAATCTAACTAAAATCGATAAACCTAAAGCACCTTCACAAACAGAAAAAACTAAAAATAATAAACAAAAATACAATTCATAACCTAAATTCATTAATAATAAAAATAATATTATAAAAGAAAATAAAACTATAAATTCTAAACTTAATAAAGAAATTAATAAATGTTTACGAGTTGAACAAAAAACAATAACTCTTAAAAAAAAACATATTAAAATAACATATTCTAGAATAAGTTTTAATAGTTTAAAATAAAACAATGATTTTGTAAATCATAATTAGGAATTTACCTTTAAAACTTCAGTAAAAAGAATTAACTTTTCTTTAATCTCCAAAATTAAAATTTTATAAATAAACTACTTACTGAAATTATAAATACTATAATAATGTTAATAATCATTATATCCACTCTATTAATAACTTTTAATCATCCATTAAGAATAGGTTTCACCTTAATTATACAAACAATATTAATAGCTTTAATCATAGGATATTTAATAAAATCCTTTTTCTTTTCATATATTATTATTATTATTATATTAAGAGGAGTACTAGTACTATTTATTTATATATCAAGTGTAGCTTCTAACGAAAAATTTAATATATCTTATAAAAATTTACTATATGTAATTATTTGATCTATAGCTATATACTATATTATATATTATATAATATATATATATAAAATTCCATTAAATAATAATTTAAATATAAATGATAATATCAGTTTAATTAAATTATTCAATTCAATAACTTCACAAATCACAATAATAATAGTACTATACTTATTATTAACTATAATTGTAGTTTCAAATAATGCAAAAGTTTATGAAGGACCTTTACGAATAAAAAAATAAATTATGAATAAACCTCTACGTAAAACACATCCTTTAATTAAAATAATTAATAACTCATTAATTGATTTACCTACTCCTTCAACAATTTCATTATGATGAAATTTTGGATCATTATTAGGATTATGTTTAATAATTCAAATAATTAGAGGGTTATTTTTAGCTATACATTACTCCGCAAATATTGAAACAGCATTTAATAGAGTAATACATATTTGTCGAGATGTTAATAACGGATGAATTATACGAAATACACATGCAAATGGAGCTTCATTATTTTTCATATGCTTATACTTACATATTGGACGAGGAATATATTATGGATCTTACAAATTAACAATAACTTGACTAATTGGAAGAATTTTATTAATAATAACAATAGCAACGGCATTTCTAGGCTATGTACTACCCTGAGGACAAATATCATTATGAGGAGCAACAGTAATTACTAATTTAATATCAGCTATTCCCTATTTAGGAAATACATTAGTAATATGACTATGAGGAGGATTTTCAGTTGACAATGCAACATTAACTCGATTCTTTACATTACATTTTGTTATACCATTCATAATTCTAGCAATAGTAATAATTCATTTATTATTTTTACATCAAACAGGAAGAAATAATCCATTAGGATTAAACTCTAATTATGATAAATCCCCTTTTCATCCTTATTTTTCCACAAAAGATTTAATAAGAGCTATAATTACATTATTTATATTTTCAATATTAATTATATTAGAACCCCGAATATTAGGGGACCCTGAAAACTTTATTCCAGCAAACCCACTAATCACCCCTGTCCATATTCAACCAGAATGATATTTTCTATTCGCATATGCAATTTTACGATCTATCCCTAATAAACTAGGAGGGGTAATTGCAATAATAATATCAATTATAATTATTTTATTACCTATAATTTTAAATAAAAATAAATTTCAAGGTATAACATTTTATCCTTTAAGAAAAAGATTATTCTGAATAATAATTATAATCATCCTTTTATTAACATGAATTGGAGCTCGACCAGCAGAAGAACCATTTATCTTTACAGGACAAATATTAACTATTAACTATTTTAGATATTTCCTATTAAATCCAATTATATTAAACATATGAGATAAATTATTAAAATAGTTAATAAGTTTTAATAAACATATACTTTGAAAGTATAATAAGAAAGTTAAATCTTTCATTGACTTTATGATACTTAATTTAATGAAATTATAATTTATAAATATAAAAAATAAATTAAAATTACTAGATAAAACAAAAATAAATTTAATGATAAAGGTAAAAATAATTTTCAAGTTAAATATATTAATTTATCATAACGAAACCGAGGTAAAACTCCACGAATTCAAACAAATCAAAAAACAATAAAAATAACCTTAATATAAAATAATATAGATCAAATATCACATCCTATATAAATAATAACTGTCAATATACTCATAAAAATAATATTTATATATTCAGACAAAAAAATAAAAGCAAATCCACCTCTTCTATACTCAACATTAAATCCTCTAACAAGTTCACTTTCCCCCTCAGCAAAATCAAAAGGAGGGCGATTAGTTTCAGCTAAACAAGAAGATATTCAACAAAAAAACAAAGGAAAACATATAAATATAAATCAACATATATATTGATAATACATAAAAAACAATAAATTATATCTAATAATAAAAATAACTAAACATAAAATAATAACAATTATACTAACCTCATAAGAAATAACTTGAGCTACTGAACGAAGACTCCCTAATAAAGCATAATTAGAATTAGATGATCAGCCTGCCAATATAATTCCATAAACACTTATACCTGTACAAACCATAAAAAACAAAATACCATAATTAAAATTAAAAACATTAAATAAAAAAGGAAATAAACATCATAAAAAAAAAGATAAGATTAATAAAAAAACTGGAGATAAAAAATAAATCAAAAAATTCGATTTATTAGGAAAAATTTGTTCTTTAAAAAACAATTTCAATCCATCTGAAAAAGGTTGAAGAATACCAACAAACCCTAACTTATTAGGACCTTTCCGAAGCTGAATATAACCTAATACCTTACGTTCTAAAAGTGTAACAAAAGATACACTAATCAAAACACAAATAATTATAAAAAGATAAATTAATAAATAAACATAACTCAACAAGTACTATTTGTAATAAAAATATTACATAAATAAATTCTAAACTTATTGCATAATTTCTGCCAAAATAGTATTAAAAATATTCATAATAAACAAAATATTTGTTATAATTGGTCCTTTCGTACTAAACTATAAAAATAATTAAAAAGATAGAAACCGACCTGGCTTACGCCGGTCTGAACTCAGATCATGTAAAACTTTAAAGGTCGAACAGACCTGGAATTTTAAGCTTCTGCACTTAAATCCAATTTTAATCCAACATCGAGGTCGCAAACTCCTTTATCAATAAGAACTCTCCAAAGAAATTACGCTGTTATCCCTAAGGTAATTTAATCTAAATATCCTTAATATAGGATCCTATATATACATATAAGTAAACAAAATATATGAGAGTTAAAATAATCTCAATGTCGCCCCAACAAAATTTTTAATAAAATTAAACAAATAATAACCAATTTAAATATAAATTTAAATAAAAATAAAATTCTATAGGGTCTTCTCGTCCCATTTAAAAATTTAAGCTTTTTAACTTAAAAATTAAATTCAATAATTAATATAAAGAAAGTTATTCCTTCATCAAACCATTCATACCAGTCCTCAATTAAAAGACAAATGATTATGCTACCTTCGCACAGTCAAAATACTGCGGCTATTTAATATACAATCATTGAGCAGGTCAGACTTAATATTAATATAATCATTAAGACATGTTTTTGTTAAACAGGTGAAGAACAAATTTGCCGAGTTACTATACATTAATTAACTAAATATACTAATTCTATCATTATAACTAATAATCTAAAATTAATTAATAAATCTTAATAATAATTTAACAATAATATAAAATAAATTTAAATAAATGCATAATTATTAAAAAATAAATGATGAAAATTTTTAATCCTACATAACATTAAATAAAAATAATTGTATAATAAAATTATAAAGCTTATCCCTTATAATCTTTAATTTAAAATTTTAATAAAAATAAAATTATCCATTAAAAACTTAAATTATGAATTAAATTCAAATATTAAGAAACCAGATATTTAAAATTGAATAGCATATAACCTCTACCAAAAATTTTACCATAATTATGAAACATGAAATAACAATAGATGGTATCTCTTTTAATTTCGGGAATTTAATAAATAAATTAAAAATTATAAATAAACCCTGATACAAAAGGTACAAAAAATAAATTCTACTTAATATATATACAATAAAATTAACCTTCACAGTAAAATTAACTATAAATATAATCATATTTGTTCTTTAAAAAATACTAAAAAAAAAGTTATTTCTATTAATAGACCCAATAACAATAAAATAAATTAAATATATAATAATTTCAAGTCAACTTGAATCGCACAAGTAATTTTTTAATGTAAATAAAAAATAATACTATATTTAACTTGTAAAATTCCAGCCCCATCTTCCGATAAAACTACTTTGTTACGACTTATCTCATCATATAATGAGAGTGACGGGCGATATGTACTTAATCAAGAACATATATCATAATCAAAATATATTGACTATTACAATTAAATCCAATTTCATAATAATAATAAAATAAATTAATCCATACATATAAAATATAATGTAACCCATTTCAATCCTTTATATAGCTGCACCTTGACCTGACATCAAATTCAATAAAATTAAATGAGAATAAATTCTCATAAAACACTCAATCAAACAGAGATATACAAACAATATTAATAAAGGTAAAATTCATCGTGGATCATCAATTACAGAACAGGTTCCTCTAAAATGATTAAATTACCGTCAAATCCTTTCAATTTAAAGGCCATAACTTATAATACTGAAAATAAACTTTTACATTTTTAATAATAGGGTATCTAATCCTAGTTTAAATAAAAAATTTCCTAAAATGAACTATAAACCAAACATATAAACATATAAATTCAAATTTCACCTAAAAATAAATAATTCCATGTCAACATAATAATAGATACTTAATAAAAATGATTTTAACTAAATGTATAACCGCAGCTGCTGGCACAAATTTTGCTAGTCATAAAATAATTAACTATATCTTAAATTATTAAATTAATAAAAATAAAAACTGCGAATCAATAATAAATATATTATTATTAAAATAATATTTTTTAACACACAAAAATTTACATGTTACAAATTATCAAAATAACCATTTCAATAAACCAGAATCAAATTTATATAATAAAAAATATACATTAATAAAATACAATACTTGGGATCAAGTTGAATTTCCCCCCTCGCTACTCTCGGTATAACCCCGGTCCATAGTTCCTCTGGACTAATTTGGATGCTCTATATATTACTTTCCATATTCAACCACGATTCCACGTGTAAGATACTAATAGTTATGCTAATCCTAGCTCACATCATAGTTCGCTATAAATATATAACTGTTATATCTTATTATTAGATATAATTTATATTTATGTATCTACACTAATGTATATACTAACCAGTATTAATAGCTTATAGACTATCCTCCCTATAGATCAAATAATTACATATAGTATTATCCCCCAGACAACGGCCCTCCCGGTCCTCCCTACATACTTAGAAATTTAAAAAAAGATATATTTCCCTTAAAATATATATAAATTTCCTTTCATAAAGAGAAATATTTCAAATTCGAAAAATATTCATATGGAACAATAATTATATTAACCCCCTATATATATATATTTATATCTTATACTAATAATTTAAAGGTAAAATTATATACAATTTTATAACATTGTGCTCCTAAGTACTATTTTTTTAATTGTTAAATTAAATTGATTAATAAATAAAAGTATAAATCCCTTTATATATTTTTATTTACAATCATGAAAATTTACAAAAATAATTTAGTTATCTAACCATAATATGTATATTTACAATCATGAAAATTTACAAAAATAATTTAGTTATCTAACCATAATATGTATATTTACAATCATGAAAATTTACAAAAATAATTTAGTTATCTAACCATAATATGTATATTTACAATCATGAAAATTTACAAAAATAATTTAGTTATCTAACCATAATATGTATATTTACAATCATGAAAATTTACAAAAATAATTTAGTTATCTAACCATAATATGTATATTAA